ATTTTACGAATGTTTCGAGGAGAGAACAAATAGTTCTTTTTTTGTTCGATACGAAGACATAGAAAAAACTCCTCTTTACCATTATTATTTATAATATTTAGAATCCATCATATTCATATCATATATAGTGAAGTTTTACCCCCGGATTCCCATAAAACAAAAAAGAATCTTTTTTCACACTTCAGTGATTGAAATTTTATGTTTAGTCTGATAGGAAATAAATAAATTGTGGCTCGAATGACTATTCATCTATTGTATTTTTATGCAAACAAATAGGGGGCAAGAAAACTCTATGGAAAGATGGTGGTTTAATTCGATGGTGTTTAAAAAAGAGTTAGAGCATAGGTATGGGATAAAGAACTCAATGGACAATCTTGGTCCTGTTGAAAATACTAGTGAAAGTGAAGATCCGAATAGAAAAGGTAGGGCTAAAAATATTCATAGTTGCAGGGGTCGTGACAATTCTAGTTACACTAATGTGGATCGTTTATTTGGCTTCAAAGACATTTGGAATTTTCTCTCTGATGATACTTTTTTAGTTAGGGATAGTAATGGAGATACTTATTCTATCTATTTTGATATTGAAAATCATATTTTTGAGATTGACAACGACCATTCTTTTATGAGTGAATTAGAGAATTCTTTTTATCATTATCGCAATTCTAGTTGTATGAATAATGGATCTACGAGTGAAGATTCCTTATCCAATCATTACATGTATGTAATTCAATCTAGTTGGAATAATCACATTAATAGTTGCATTGACAGTTATCTTCAGTCTCAAATCTGTATTGATACGTCCATTGTAAGTGATAGTAGTGACAGTTACATTTCTAGGTGCATTTTTGATAAACGTATAAATAGTAGTGAAAGCGGGAGGTCCAGTCTACGAACCCACGCGAAGAGTAGTGATTTAACTCTAAGAGAAGGGTCTAATGATCTCGATGCAACTCAAAAATACAGACATTTGTGGGTTCAATGCGAAAATTGTTATGGATTAAATTATAAGAAATTTTTGAAATCAAAAATGAATATTTGTGAACAATGTGGATATCATTTGAAAATGAGTAGTTCAGAAAGAATCGAACTTTCGATCGATCCCGGTACTTGGTATCCTATGGATGAAGACATGGTTTCTCTGGATCCCATTGGATTTCATTCGGAGGAGGAACCTTATAAAGATCGTATTGATTCTTATCAAAGAAAGACAGGATTAACTGAGGCTGTTCAAACAGGTGTAGGTCAACTAAATGGTATTCTCGTAGCAATTGGGGTTATGGATTTTCAGTTTATGGGAGGTAGTATGGGATCCGTGGTGGGAGAGAAAATCACTCGTTTGATTGAGTACGCTACCAATCGACTTATACCTCTTATTATAGTGTGCGCTTCGGGGGGGGCGCGCATGCAAGAAGGAAGTTTGAGCTTGATGCAAATGGCTAAAATATCATCTGCCTTATATGATTATCAATCCAATAAAAAGTTATTTTATGTATCAATCCTTACATCTCCTACTACTGGTGGGGTAACAGCTAGTTTTGGTATGTTGGGAGATATCATTATTGCCGAACCCAATTCCTACATTGCATTTGCGGGTAAAAGAGTAATTGAACAAACATTGAATAAAACAGTACCTGAAGGTTCACAAGCGGCTGAATATTTATTCCAGAAAGGTTTATTCGACCTAATCGTACCACGTAATACTTTAAAAAGTGTTCTGAGTGAGTTATTTAAGCTCCACGCCTTTTTTCCGTTGAATTCAAATTCAATCAAGTAGAGCGTATTAAGTTCAATTATTTTATTTGTAGCAAACAAGTAGTTAGCTTGTCGGAATTAAAGTAAATAAGAACGCAATTGTCTTTTGTTGGTGACCTAAGATCTAATTGTAGAAAGAAGCAAAAGTTGCGGATAACTCTTTTTTTTACCTAGATTTCCCATTACTAATTAAGAAGTCTTTATCAAGAAGATAAAAGCGTGAGTTCTTCCTTTCGTGACATTAGGCAAATAAAACGAATTTCGCCTTACGTAGATAATCAAATATAGAAAAGATAGATATATAGTTTTTTATCTTTCTGCATCGCCCGAAAATCTCATTTTCACTAAAAATCCTGGTTGTGTCGCATTCTAGCAAATCTTTCGATAATTTGTAAGAAACCTTTTCAAATTAGAAGACAAGAACAAAACACAAAGAAATTAAGAAAAAAATCTAATTAAATATAATTAATATAATAAAGTTGATTATCATAGGTATCTTTCGTGTAGAAAGATGAATAAGTCCATTTATTTAGTTCTACATTCCTTGGACTTAGTCTATATACTTACTTAGATATATAGATATTTATTACTTCTATAAGAATTTTCAAATTCAATTTATTAATAAATGAAATTTAATAATAAAGACCAATTCATAATAATTACAATTTTGAATTATAATTATTGTAAAATATGATATAAAAAAAATAATAACAGGTGCAAATAGTAAATCGAGGTACCCCGTTTTATGACAACTTTCACTTTTCCCTCTATTTTTGTGCCTTTAGTAGGCTTAGTATTTCCGGCAATTGCAATGGCTTCTTTATTTCTTTATGTTCAAAAAAACAAGATTGTTTAGATCTGAGGGGACCCAATCTCATCCATTTTTTTTTGAACTTCTACTTGCTAGCATAACACAGATATTTATTTCTTTCGGGAAATGGAAATATGGTATGACATGTGATTTCTAAAGGAAAAAGCTATTATGCCTGCAGAAAATGATCTATGGGTAAATAAATTCCAGCTAGTTTCAAATAGAGCAGGATCGTTGGATACCTAAAGTTGGTGGATCCATCTGTAATATGTATATTTGGGATTTAAGGAAGGGTATGTTATTAGTTTAGATCTAACCAATTTGATAAATTACTCCTAAAGGTTCACATCAACTAGCACTAGTTCACATCAAACTAGTGCTAGTTTGATGAGAGTTCCTTCGGAAACAAAAAAAAAGTAAAGTCAAAATAATTTGGGGTATTCTCTGAATTCCAATAAAATGAAATCGGATGAAGTATGAGTTGGCGATCAGAACATATATGGATAGAACGTATAACGGGGTCTCGAAAACTAAGTAATTTTTGCTGGGCCCTTATCGTTTTTTTAGGTTCATTAGGATTCTTATTGGTTGGAACTTCCAGTTATCTTGGTAGAAATTTGATATCTTTTGTTCCGGCTCAGCAAATTGTTTTTTTTCCACAAGGGATCGTGATGTCTTTCTACGGGATCGCTGGTTTCTTTATTAGTTCCTATTTGTGGTGCACAATTTCCTGGAATGTAGGTAGTGGTTATGATCGATTCGATAGAAAGGAGGGAATAGTGTGTATTTTTCGTTGGGGATTTCCTGGAAAAAATCGTCGCATATTCCTCCGATTCCGTATAAAAGATATTCAGTCCATTAGAATAGAAGTTAAAGAGGGTATTTATGCTCGTCGTATCCTTTATATGGACATCAGAGGCCGGGGGGCTATTCCGTTGACCCGTACTGATGAGAATTTGCCTTCACGAGAAATTGAACAAAAAGCCGCCGAATTGGCCTATTTTTTGTGCGTACCAATTGAAGTCTTTTGAGAAAAGGAAATGGGCTGAAGGATGAATGCTTTCTCAGCAGGAGGGAAAAAATTCCTGTTTTTTCTATAACATAATTTAACTGAAGTTTCGTCAAAACGTTCAGTCGAGCCAAAGCCGATAGATATGGAACAACCCTAAAACAAAACCCCCTCCTTTGAGGTTTTTTATGCGTATCCAAATCCATGCAACTCAATTTAAACAAGTAACAAATTGAACTACTAGATTCAATTCATCGGATATATCAAATGATTTCGAAAGAAATAAATTCATCTTTTTTCAATATTTGTTGGAATTGATACTTTAGATGCAGATAAATCCTATCGTGTAAATTATTTCTTTCAATCGACCCTTTAATTTATCCTTTCTTTTGTGTTCCATTACTAATACTAACCAATTAAAGGGTTTTCTTAATAATGATAACTGGTCCATTTCTGTCTTGTTTTACCACTCATTTTTTTTATCATCACAATATCTTTCTCTCAATTATTCTATTCTTGGATATGGGTAATCGTTGGAATTTTTTCAAAATATTCTATATTTTTATAGAAAAGGAATTCTTTCGTTTCAAAATATCAATAATATTCATTTCTTAAATCTTAAAGTGTCTCCTTTCGGTCATTCATCGAAAGGAGACACTTTAAGAAATTTGATGAATTGAGAGATCTGGAAACAATATTTTTGATTATTTCTTGATTCGAATTCGAAGCGGAGTCGTAATCTATTTTTGTATTCGTTCTAGATTCACACAAAATCACAAATAAAATAGATTCATAGGTTTAATACCTTGTCTAGAACTCATGGGTAAAAGAGATATTCGATCACATAGAGTCGACGAATGAAGTGGGTTAATTAATAATTCACAGACGAAAAATGGCAAAAAAGAAAGCATTCATTCCTCTTTTGTATCTTGCATCTATAGTGTTTTTGTCCTGTTGGATTTCTCTCTCATCATTTACTAAAAGTATGGAATCTTGGGTTACTAATTGGTCGAATACTGATCAATCCGAAATCTTTTTGAATGATATTCAAGAAAAAAGTATTTTAGAAAAGTTCATAGAATTAGAGGAAATCCTCTTCTTGGACGAACTGATCAAGGAATACTCGGAAATACATCTACAAAAGCTTCCTATAGGAATCCACAAAGAAACGATCCAATTAATCAAGATACACAATGAGGATCGTATACATATGATTTTGCACTTCTCGACAAATATAATATGTTTTGCTATTCTAAGCGGTTATTCTATTTTAGGTAATCAAGAACTTGTTATTCTTAACTCTTGGGCTCAGGAATTCCTATATAACGTAAGCGATACAGTAAAAGCTTTTTCGATTCTTTTATTAACGGATTTATGTATCGGATTTCATTCAACCCACGGTTGGGAACTAATGATTGGTTCTGTCTACAAGGATTTTGGATTTGTTCATAATGATCAAATCATATCTGGTCTTGTTTCCACTTTTCCAGTTATTCTCGATACTATTTTAAAATATTGGATTTTCCGTTATTTAAATCGTATATCTCCGTCACTTGTAGTTATTTATCATTCAATGAATGATTAATAAATGATCCACCGATATTAATCTAATCAAATTAGAATGTTTCTTAATGTGTAGTTCTACATAAGCATTAAAAACTTTCTACCCGAGGGATTTTCATCCTATAGCATTCCAGTAAATAGCAGAATCGTGGATAGGGAACTATACGAGCGACCTACCCAATTTATTGTAGAAATTTTCGGATCAATGATTAGACCATGCAAACTAGAAATACTTTTTCTCGGATAAAGGAACAGATTACTCGATCTATTTCCATATCGCTCATGATATATATCATGACTCGAACATCCATTTCAAGTGCATATCCCGTTTTTGCGCAGCAGGGTTATGAAAATCCACGAGAAGCGACTGGGCGTATTGTATGTGCCAATTGCCATTTAGCTAATAAGCCCGTGGATATTGAGGTTCCACAAGCGGTACTTCCTGATACTGTATTTGAAGCAGTTGTTCGAATTCCTTATGATAAGCAAGTGAAACAAGTTCTTGCTAATGGTAAGAAAGGGGGTTTGAATGTGGGGGCTGTTCTTATTTTACCGGAGGGGTTTGAATTAGCTCCTTCCGATCGTATTTCTCCCAAGATGAAAGAAAAGATAGGCAATTTGTCTTTTCAGAGCTACCGCCCTAATAAAAAAAATATTCTTGTGATAGGGCGGTCAGAAATATAGCGAAATCACCTTTCCTATTCTTTCGCCCGACCCCGCTACTAAGAAGGATGTTCACTTCTTAAAATATCCTATGTACGTAGGGGGAAATAGGGGAAGGGGTCAGATTTATCCCGACGGAAGCAAGAGTAACAATACAGTTTATAATGCTACAGGAGCGGGTATAGTAAGTAAAATCATACGAAAAGAAAGGGGGGGGTACGAAATAACCATAACAGATCCGTCGGATGGAGGTCAAGTGGTTGATATTATCCCTCCTGGACCAGAACTTCTTGTTTCAGAAGGTGAATCCATCAGATTTGATCAACCACTAACGAGTAATCCTAATGTGGGTGGATTTGGTCAGGGAGATGCAGAAATAGTACTTCAAGATCCATTACGTGTCCAAGGTCTTTTATTCTTCTTGGCATCTGTTATTTTGGCACAAATATTTTTGGTTCTTAAAAAGAAACAGTTCGAGAAGGTTCAATTGGCCGAAATGAATTTCTAGACTCGCCGATTTATCGACATCAAGTTCGTAAAAAGAAACAAATTATTGTTGTCGATTATGTATCATCAAAAAAAACTGAAATTCTGAAAAACCTTTTATTTACTTGTTTACTATATATTTTGATTTTTCTACAAGATTCGGGGAATCTCTTGTACCGCATTTCTAGTCATATCATATATAGGTAGATCTTTTTTGAAGAAGACTATTTTATTTGACTTTACCACCGCTTTCTTTGTTTTTTTTAGCCAAATTGAATTCGTACGACTATGTTACTATACTATATGCCGGATTTAAATTATCAATCTTATTCTATTTCAAATAGAATAAGATTGGGATAGATAGTCGCATAAGTAAGCGCGGAACTATAAATGTGGGCAACAAATAATTCTAGGAGGGATTATTTGTCTTCCTATTCTTCGACACAAAAAATAGGGGTGGAGAAAATTCCCCTTCTTGTGTCGAAAGAGTAATGATTTTTAATCTTGTTCGCCAAAAATTCCTAGTCTTCGTGTCGGTTTTCAGATGTATCAGAATTTCCTTTTTTATTTATTACGTACAAAAAAAATAAAGTAGTGGACAACCAAAAAAAGGGGGGGGGGAATCTCATTTTTTTGATTAAATAGAAGTTATTCAATGAACTTATAAAAAATTGAAATTTTTCTGAGATAAGAAAATAAAATATATAAAATATAAATTAGAAATAAAGTTAAGAGTATAGAAAAGTATTTGTATGATATCTGAAATATAGATAATCCGAAAATTGAGTAATTCCTTATAACTTGTAAAGTACCCATAGATACTATCAACGAGCAGGTGAATCAATCAATGAAGTTCTTTTTTCAAAAGGATCATCAATCAGAAAAAATGGAATGGAGTTTTTTGGAACAGTAGAAAACTAAATCAACTTTGTCATTTAGACGAAAAAAAAGACTCTGATTCTTAAGAACCCAACGGGCCCTTTCCCCTCGAATCAGACAAACAAAGAAGGGAATCCCGTCGGGTTCTTACGTCTACAACTCAATTCATCAGATTACTACAGGGATGAACCTAATCCGGAATATGAACCATAAAAGAAAATACCTATTAAACCAATCACAAAAATACCAGTTACAGTACCTATTATCCAAAGAGGAATCCTTCCAGTAGTATCGGCCATTTACTCCACTTCCCTCCAATTTTATCAAGTGGTCATGC